AATGATGAGCCTGACTAAAGGACTATCGTGATAGGATAAAACATGTAGTTTATAGCTACCTTCATTACATCTAACAGAATTAAACTATCACCAGCAAGCATCAAAAGCCGCTGTGCATCATACACCAAGATGTAAAAATAAGCATCAACATAGAAAAGTAAGCTAAATAAGCTAATGGGTTCATACCCCATAAATAGAGTATAACACTCTCTTCTCTAATGCCCAATAACTCAACAAAAATCCTCTTACTAATTACCTTAGTAGGGGGTGTATTAGTGTCTGTGTCCTCTAATTCATGGCTTGGGGCGTGAATAGGGTTGGAGATCAATCTAATATCATTTATCCCCTTAATGTCCAATGTCAAAAATATGTACAATACGGAAGCATCATTAAAATACTTCATTGTACAAGTCCTTGCCTCGGCAACACTCCTATTTATAGTAGTGATAAAAACACTAACGGAAGATCTATTCACATTTGATAGAAATCCATACACGCCAATAATCATCTGTACCCCCCTCCTATTAAAAAGTGGAGCAGCGCCCTTACACTGATGATTTCCAGGAGTAATAGAAGGTTTAAGATGAGAAAACTGTGCACTACTAATAACAGTGCAAAAAGCAGCCCCGCTAATGTTAATATCATACCTGATTGATATTAACACCTTCACATTAAGAATTATTTTGATGTCTACAATTGTAGGGTCAATTGGAGGTCTAAATCAAACCTCAATACGAAAAATCCTAACTTATTCCTCCATCAACCATACCGGCTGAATACTAATTGCATTAATCACAAGTGAAAACCTATGAATAGTATACTATGCAATCTATTCAACCCTAGCACTAACCGTGGTGTCAGCTATTAAATTATCCGGAGTATCATTTATCAACCAAACCATAATAACAAACAAAGAAACTACACTAATAAAATTCATACTATTTACATCATTATTATCTTTAGGTGGCCTCCCCCCATTTCTCGGATTCCTACCAAAATGAATTGTTATTCAGGCCATAATTACAAACAGCATGGCCCCACTAGCAACAGTAGTGGTAGTAACATCACTAATTACCTTATACTATTACCTAAAAATCTCTTACTCAAGATTCATAATCCTAAATACAGAGCCTAAATGAAACCTAAAGTCAAATAAAAACAAACCAACCAAAACCGCTTGAGCGTTAATTCTATCATCAATCTCCCTAACAGGTATAGCAGCTTGCACACTCATCACCAACATTAACTAATCGAAGGCCTTAAGTTAAAACACAAACTAATAACCTTCAAAGCTATAAATAAAGGGCTACCTTTAGGCCTTGGTAAGTCTAAATTACCCCTACAGAATTGCATTCTATAATCACAAAATGAATACAAGACCTATAGTAATAGTGGAAGAGCAACGTAAATGCCCCTAAATAGATTTACAGCCTATCGCCTACTTATTGTTCTCAGCCATCCCACTAATTTTCACCCGATGATTTTTCTCAACTAATCACAAAGACATTGGAACATTATATTTTGTATTTGGAGCTTGATCAGGAATAGTGGGAACCTCCCTAAGAATACTTATTCGTACAGAATTAGGACAACCAGGTTCATTAATTGGAGACGATCAAATCTACAACGTCATTGTCACGGCTCATGCATTCGTTATAATTTTCTTCATAGTTATACCAATCATAATTGGTGGATTCGGAAACTGACTAGTGCCACTAATACTAGGAGCACCAGACATGGCATTCCCACGAATAAACAACATAAGCTTTTGATTACTACCGCCGTCACTAACCCTTCTACTAACTAGTAGAACAGTAGAAAGTGGTGTAGGAACAGGATGAACTGTTTACCCACCTCTCGCAAGAAGAATTGCTCATGCCGGAGCATCCGTAGACCTAGCCATCTTCTCCTTACATCTAGCAGGAGTTTCATCTATCCTAGGAGCAGTAAACTTCATCACAACAACAATTAATATAAAGCCAAAAAGCATAAAACCTGAACGAATTCCTCTATTTGTATGATCAATTGCCATTACTGCCCTACTACTTCTTCTATCTCTACCAGTACTAGCAGGAGCAATCACAATACTACTAACAGATCGCAACCTAAATACATCATTCTTCGACCCAGCAGGAGGTGGAGATCCCATCCTATACCAACATCTATTCTGATTCTTTGGACACCCAGAGGTATATATTCTAATCCTACCTGGATTTGGTATAATCTCACACATCATTTGCCATGAAAGAGGGAAAAAGGAAGCCTTTGGAAATCTAGGAATAATCTTTGCTATACTAGCGATTGGATTACTAGGATTCGTAGTATGAGCACATCATATATTTACAGTAGGCATAGATGTTGACACACGAGCATACTTCACATCAGCAACAATAATTATTGCCGTACCAACAGGAATTAAAATCTTCAGATGACTAGCAACAATATATGGAACTCGTATAACCTACAGAGCAGCTTGCTTATGAGCCCTAGGATTTGTATTCCTATTCACAATAGGAGGTCTTACCGGAGTAGTCCTAGCAAACTCATCAATTGATATCATTCTACACGACACTTATTACGTAGTAGCACACTTCCACTATGTCCTATCAATAGGAGCAGTATTCGCAATCATAGGAGGATTTGTACAATGGTTCCCATTATTCACTGGACTTACTATAAACCCGAAGTGATTAAAAGCTCAATTCGCCGTTATATTCATCGGAGTAAATTTAACATTTTTCCCTCAACACTTCCTAGGACTAGCCGGTATACCACGTCGGTACTCGGACTATCCAGATGCTTACACTACATGAAATATCATCTCATCAATAGGATCGACAATCTCATTCGTAAGTGTAATAATATTCCTATTCATTATATGAGAAAGAATTACATCAAACCGAGCAATTCTATTCCCAACACACACAAGAAATTCAGTAGAATGACTACAAAACTTCCCACCGGCAGAACACAGCTACTCAGAACTCCCAACCATCTCATTAACTAACTAATCCACTACTCTAACGTGGCAGATAAGTGCGGTGGATTTAAGCTCCACAAATAAAGTTTTTAAAACTTTCATTAGAAATCAATGACAACATGATTAAACATAACACTCCAGGACAGAGCATCCCCCATTATAGAACAGCTAATTTATTTCCACGACCATGCCCTAATAATTCTACTAATGATCATCAGTGCAGTATTCTACACAATAATCAGAATTATCCAAAATAAACAAACTAGACGTTTTATCTTAGAAGGACAAATAATTGAGACTGTTTGAACTATTGCCCCCGCAATCATCCTAGTATTTATTGCAATCCCATCCCTACGACTATTATATCTAATGGATGAAATTCATAACCCAGTAATAACATTAAAGGCAGTCGGACACCAATGATACTGAAGTTATGAATATTCAGACTTCACAAAACTTGAATTCGACTCATACATAATTCAACAAGAAGATCAACAACCCGACACATTCCGACTACTTGATACAGATAACCGAATTACATTACCGATAAACTCACCAGTACGATTAATCGTAACAGCAGCAGACGTACTACACTCTTGAACAGTGCCAAGCCTTGGTGTAAAGACAGATGCCACACCTGGTCGACTAAACCAAGTAAGATTCTCAATCAACCGGCCGGGCCTTCTCTATGGACAATGCTCAGAAATTTGTGGAGCAAATCATAGATTTATACCAATCGTAATTGAAAGAGTATCAACAAACCAATTCATTAACTGAGTATCAAAGATGAGAGAATCATCAGATGACTGAAAGCAAGTAATGGTCTCTTAAACCAGCCTATGATATCCTAGCATATATCTCTGATGACAATAAAGGATTAGTTAATCATATAACATCAGAATGTCAAACTGAAATAATCAAAAAGATATCCTTTTATACCTCAAATAATACCAATAGAATGAACAATACTATATATTACATTTCTAGCAACATTCCTGATATTCAACATCATAAATTATTTCATTCAATCACCAAACAACCAAACCAAAGAAAAGAAAATGATTAACATTAACAAAACAAGCTGAAAATGATAAGAAACTTATTCTCAATCTTCGACCCAACAACAGAGATTAATAATCTATCATTAAACTGAACAAGAACAGCTATCGGCCTACTCCTAATCCCAACAAGAATTTGATTAATTCCATCACGAAATAGTATAATAGTAAGACTACTAATAAATAAATTACACCAAGAAATAAAAACAATCTTAAGAAAGGGTAATGAAAACAAAGGAAATTCATTTATCCTAACATCCCTATTTCTTATGATCCTAGCAAACAACTTTTTAGGACTATTCCCATACATCTTCACCAGAACAAGACATCTAACACTCACATTAACCCTAGCACTACCTCTATGAATAACCTTCATATTATATGGATGAATCAAAAACACCAATCACATATTCGAACATCTAGTACCCCAAGGCACACCAACCATGTTAATGCCATTCATAGTAATTATTGAAACAATTAGAAACCTTATTCGACCAGGAACACTAGCAGTACGACTAACTGCAAACATAATTGCAGGACACCTACTATTAACTCTACTAGGAAATAATGGACCATCAATAAGACATACCCTTCTAACTGTACTAATTACTGCACAAATCCTTCTATTAATTCTAGAAGCAGCAGTAGCAATCATCCAATCATATGTATTCGCAATCCTAAGAACCTTATACTCTAGAGAAGTCAATTAATGTCAATACATGAAAACCACCCCTTCCATATAGTAAACAAAAGACCTTGACCACTAACAGGAGCTATTGGAGCAATAGTTACATTAATAGGACTAGTTAAATGATTCCACCAATATGACGACACTCTACTCGGAATCGGAGCAATCATCACTGTACTAACTATAATCCAATGATGACGAGACGTAACACGAGAAGGAACATACCAAGGATTACATACAAAGGTAGTAACAACAGGCCTACGGTGAGGGATAATCCTATTTATTGTATCAGAAGTCCTATTCTTCGTATCATTTTTCTGAGCATTCTTCCATTCAAGCCTATCCCCAACAATTGAACTAGGATCAACTTGACCACCCACAGGAATTGAACCATTCAACCCCTTACAAGTACCCCTACTAAATACAGCAATCTTATTGGCCTCAGGAGTAACTGTTACATGAGCACACCACGGATTATTAGAAAATAATGCCACACAAGCAATACAAGGATTATTCTTCACTGTACTGCTTGGGCTATACTTTACCGCCCTACAAGCATACGAATACTTTGAAGCCCCATTCACGATTGCAGACTCAGCATACGGATCTACATTCTTTGTAGCAACAGGATTCCACGGACTGCATGTAATCATCGGAACAACATTCTTAACTACATGCCTACTACGACACTCAACCCTACATTTCTCATCAAATCATCACTTCGGGTTTGAAGCAGCAGCATGATACTGACACTTTGTAGACGTAGTCTGACTATTCCTATACATCTCAATCTACTGATGAGGAAGATAAAATAATATTTATCTAATACAATAAAGTATACTTGACTTCCAATCAAGAAATTTGTGAAAAACAAGATAAATAATAATAATAATTATAACCACCGCAACAATAACCATTTTATTATCATCAATTATCATAATACTAGCAACACTAATTTCAAAAAAAATTAATGAAGACCGAGAAAAAAGATCACCGTTCGAGTGCGGGTTTGACCCAAAAAACTCCGCACGACTACCATTCTCATCACGATTCTTCTTAATCGCAGTAATCTTCATAATCTTTGACGTGGAAATTGCACTACTGTTACCCATACCCATCACTATACTAACATCCAATATTAAGTCATGATTAATAATCAGATCCCTATTCCTACTAATCCTAATTATTGGTCTATACCACGAATGAAACCAGGGATCACTAGAATGAAGAAATTAAGGGACTATAGTTAATCATAACATTTGAGTTGCATTCAAAAAGTACTACCAATTCCAGTAGTTAGCCTCAATAACCAATTATAAGTGAGAAGCAAAATTTGCAATCAGTTTCGACCTGATCTTAGATAATACTTTTATCCTTACTTTAAACTTAACTGAAACCAAAGAAAGAGGTATATTATTGTTAATAATAAAATTGAATTAAAATTCCAGTTAAGGAAGTGAAGGAAAAAGTGAATGCTGCTAACTTATCACTATAGCGGTTAAAATCCGTTTACACTTCTATTTATATAGTTTAGTAACAAACATTACACTTTCACTGTAAAGACAAAGAAAACCTTTTATAAATACTTAAAGGTGACAACACCTCATCGACATCTTCAGCGTCGCGCTCTAAAACATAAGCTATTCAAGTAATAAACAAGAATAAACAATAAAATAACAACTCACATAACAAAAAATCCCAAGAACACCTTTAAACTATTATATTGAAATCACTGATTAACCCTACCCAGATTAAAAAGAACCCAATATAAACCTTGACCACCAAAATACTCCATCCAACCAGAATCAAAAACCCTTGTTGCTCTATAACCAACCTCCAAGGGGCGAAAAGAAACACCATAAGTAGAAAAAAAAGGTATAAACCACATAGAACCAGCAAACGAAGAACCACCATATAAACGCACAGAAAACAAACCATCCCCAAAAGAAAAACCAGCCATCTCATAACCGAATCAACCCCCTACAAAAACAACAAATAAAGTAAGAAACCTTAAATAATAAGGTAAACAAATCACAGAAGGAGTAGGACAAATTAATCACATCAAAGAACCACCACCAACAATAGACATAACCAATAAACCAATTATACCAAAAACCATATTATAACTGGTTTCAACTATAGAATAAGAAGGAACAAAATTAAAATCACCGCCCATAACAAAGTAAAACAAACGGAAAGAATAACAAACCGTCAAGCCTGTAGACAAAAAAAGTAAAAAGAAACCAAACATATTCAAATAGCTCATAGAAAACATTTCCAAAATAAAATCCCTTGAATAAAACCCAGCCAAAAACGGCATACCACAAAGAGCAAAATTAGAAACCATTAAACTCGAGGAAGTGAAAGGCATATAAACAGACAAACCACCCATAAAGCGGATATCCTGAGAATCTCCTATAGAATGAATAACACCCCCAGCACACATAAAAAGCAAAGCCTTAAATAACGCATGAGTCAATAAATGAAAAAAAGCTAAACCAGAAAGCCCAATAGAGATAGTTATGATTATAAGCCCCAACTGTCTCAAAGTTGACAAAGCAATAATCCTCTTTAAATCAAACTCAAAATTGGCCCCAAGACCAGCCATAAACATAGTTAAACCAGAAACCAACAGCAAAATCATATTCAACCAATATCCAAAAGAAGGGCTAAACCGAATCAGCAAATAAACACCAGCAGTAACCAAAGTAGAAGAATGTACTAAAGCAGAGACAGGGGTAGGAGCTGCCATAGCCGCAGGCAACCAAGAAGAAAAAGGAATTTGAGCACTCTTAGTCATAGCTGCCAAAACAACAAGAAAAGAAATTAACTCCATTTCAACAGAGCCAGATATAAACTCCAAATAATAAATAAAGCTTCAACTACCAAAATTAATTATCCAAGCAATAGCCATTAATAAAGCAACATCACCAATTCGATTAGACAAAACAGTTAACATACCAGCACCATAAGACCGCACATTCTGATAATAAATTACCAACAAATAAGAAACTAAACCTAAACCATCCCATCCCAACAAGATACTAATTACATTAGGACTAATAATCAAAAACATCATAGAAACAACAAACATCAACACCAACATAATAAAACGAACAATATTCAAATCCCCAGCCATATAATCGTCACTATAAAGAATCACTAAAGAAGAAATAATAAAGACAAACCCTATAAATAATAAAGACATTCAATCAAACAAAAAGGTCATAATAACAGATCTACCATTCAATGTAATAATATTTCAATCAATAAAATAAACAAGATCATTTATAATAAAATAAACACCAAAAAAACAACAGAACCAACCTAAAAGAAATAAAAAAACAAATCTGACAAAACAAATAGACATAAATCTAAAGTACATACTACATCGTCGGCACCACAAACCAACATTTTCCACTTAAACTATTTAGATAAAACTTTAAACCCAAAAAACAGTAACATCAACCCTTAAAATAATTAAGTTCAAGGGGAACCAATGCAAAAACAACAACAAGAATTCACGAACATACCCCAAAGAACAAGAATACAAACCAGAGTAAACGGAACCGTGCTGACTATAAGAATACAAATAAAGGGTATAAGCAGCACTAAAAAAAGACAAAAGAACCAAAACAAGCATAAGACACCAAGACCAAGAAACTAAACTACTTAACAACCCAATCTCACCAAGAAGATTGAGAGACGGGGGAGCAGCTATATTGCAAGCTCTCAACAAAAACCACCACATAGCCATTCTAGGCATCAAATTAATTAAACCCCTATTGACCAAAAGACTCCGTCTACCAAAACGCTCATAAGTAATATTAGAAAGACAAAAAAGACCAGAAGAGCACAGACCATGAGCCACTATTAAAGCAAAAGATCTACAAACGCCCCAATATCTCAACGTCATAATACCACCAATAACCATACTCATATGAGCCACAGAAGAATAAGCAATCAACGACTTCAAATCAGTCTGCCGTATACAAAACAAACTAACAAAAAGACCACCAACCAAACTTAAAGAAATCCAAACAATACCAAATTTAAAACCAAACCTAAACAACACCGGAAAAACACGAAGAAGGCCATACCCACCAAGCTTCAATAAGACACCTGCCAAAATCATAGAACCAGAAACAGGGGCTTCAACGTGAGCCCTAGGAAGTCATAAGTGAACCATAAACATAGGCATCCTAACCAAAAAGGCAAAAACTATACAAACATAAAATAAACTACCAACTAAAGAACTATTACCGCACAACATAAATAAACATAGAGAACATAAAGAATTATAAATAAACAAAATACCAACAAGCAAAGGAAGAGAAGCCAACAAAGTATAAAACAGAAGATAGATACCAGCCTGAACCCGCTCAGGTTGGTAACCCCAACCCAAAATTAAAAACAAAGTAGGAATCAGTCTACTCTCAAAAAAAACATAAAAAGAAAGCAAGCTAATTCTTCTAAAAGTACAATACAACATAATAGTAAGAAAAATAACAACAAAAATAAAGAAACCAGAAAAATAGCCTAAACGAAAAATAGACTCTCTAGCTAAAATCATAAGAACGCAAATTCACAAACTTAGAAAAATAAGCCCATAAGAAATCAAATCACAACCAAAAATATAACCTAACCCTCCTCAACAAAAGAAGTAAGGAAAAAAGAATATATAAACAAAAGAAATAAAAAACAACAAAGAACAAATTAATCATCAAAACCCAGGAAAAATACACAATGGGGTCAAAAAAATCAAAAAACAAAGAAACTTTAACATTGAAGAACTCTATAAGACTGAAAATAATCATTACCGTGTCTACGAATCATAGAAACCAAAATTGATAAACCCAACGAACCCTCGCAAACAGAAAAAACCAAAAAATAGACAACAAAAAACAAGCTATAATTAAAATTACATAAATAAAAATATATAGAAAAATAAAGAACCAACACAACAAACTCCAATCTCAATAAAGTAATCAATAAATGCTTACGACTAGAAGAAAAAGCCCAAATACCACAAAAATAAATAACAAAAAAATATAATCATATTGACATTAAATAAAAGTTTTAATAATTTAATAAAAATATTGGTCTTGTAAATCAAAAATAAGGAACAACCTTTTAAAACTTCAGAGGAAAGACTCACGCCATTTCATTAATCCCCAAAACTAATATTTTAAATAAAATATCCCCTGACATAATAAAATTACTTATAGCAACAAGAACAATAACAAGCCTAATATTCACACAAATAAAACACCCCATAGCAATAGGACTAATACTTCTAGTACAGACAACAATAGTATGCATCATCAGTGGAACAATATACAGAAGATTTTGATTCTCATATATCCTATTCATAATCATAATTGGAGGAATATTAGTACTATTTATATATATAACAAGCCTAGCATCAAACGAAATATTTTCACCATCAAATAAAATATTATTGGCCACAACAATATTAATGCCAATCATACTATACATTATACCAACCGCAACTAACAATAAGGAAATAAATATACATGAAACAATAATAGAAAACGAAATTACAACCACAACAACCGTAATATACAACCAAACAATAGGAATCATAACCACACTGTTAGTACTCTATATATTATTAACTCTAATTGTAGTAGTAAATATCATCAACGTATCAAAGGGACCATTACGGCACACAAGATAATGAATAAACCTACACGAAATAAACACCCTCTATTCAAAATTGCAAATGACGCACTAGTAGACCTACCAACCCCATCAACAATCAGAGGATGATGAAACTTTGGGTCACTATTAGGAATCTGCCTAGTAGTACAAATCGCAACAGGATTATTCCTAGCCATACACTACTGCCCTACCGCCGAAATAGCATTTAGAAGAGTAAGCCATATTTGCCGAGACGTAAATTATGGATGACTACTACGAACACTACATGCAAACGGAGCCTCCTTATTCTTTGTCTGCATTTACTTACACACAGGGCGCAACATATACTACGGATCATACAATTTCATACACACCTGATCAGTTGGGGTAGTAATTCTATTCTTAACTATAGCAACAGCATTTATAGGATACGTACTACCATGAGGACAAATATCATTCTGAGGTGCTACTGTAATTACAAACCTCTTATCAGCCATCCCATATGTAGGAAATGAGGTAGTGCAATGAGTCTGAGGAGGATTTGCTGTAGACAATGCTACACTTACACGATTCTTCGCCTTACACTTCCTACTACCTTTCGTAATCGCAGCAATAGTATTAATCCACTTACTATTCCTACACCAAACAGGATCAAATAACCCGCTCGGACTAAACAAAAATACAGATAAAATCCCATTCCATCCCTACTTCACAACAAAAGATATTGTAGGATTTGCAATCACCCTTATAATACTAACTGTACTTACCCTAAGAGAACCATACATCCTAAGAGACCCCGACAACTTTACCCCAGCAAACCCCCTAGTCACTCCAGTACACATTCAACCAGAATGATACTTCCTATTCGCCTACGCAATCCTACGATCAATTCCTAATAAGCTGGGTGGGGTCATCGCCCTAATCATATCAATCGCAATCCTATTTATCCTACCAACAAACAAATCAAAGTTCCGAGGAACACAATTCTACCCAATCAACCAAGCCCTATTTTGAATAATAACAAATACTGTCATCTTACTAACATGAATTGGGGCCCGGCCGGTTGAAGACCCATACATCTTAACAGGTCAAATCCTAACAACAATTTATTTCGCATACTACATCACAAACCCAATAACAACAAAAATGTGAGATAAAATAACAAACTAAAGTTAAAAAGCTACAGAATTAAGCCTAATGTCTTGAAAACATTATGAAAGAAGTTCAAATCTTCTATTAACTTATATACCTAAATTAATACACTACAACAAAGAGAAAACATAACACTTAACACCAATAAAAAACAAAAGATAATTTAATGAAAGAGGCAAAAATCTTTTCCAAGCCAAATACATCAACTTATCATAACGAAAACGAGGTAAAGTACCACGAACCCAAATAAATAAAAAAGAAATAAAAGTAAGCTTAACATAAAAGAAAAAGGAGTAAAGATCACTACCCAAAAAGATGATACAAAATAATAATCTTATAAAAAGGATACTTGCATACTCTGCCAAAAAAATTAAAGCAAAACCGCCACCACCATACTCAACATTAAACCCCGAAACAAGCTCAGACTCACCTTCAGCAAAATCAAATGGAGTACGATTTGTCTCAGCTAAACAAGAAATAAACCAAATATACGCCAAAGGAAGAGAAATAAAAATTAATCACAAATAAACTTGAAAAAAATAAAAGTAAGTCAAACTATATCTACTAATTAAAACAACAAAAGAAAGCAAAATAAAAGCCAATCTCACCTCATAAGAAATAGTTTGAGCTAAAGCACGAAGACCACCTAATAAAGAATAACCAGAATTAGAAGACCATCCAGCAATCATAACAGTATAAACACCAAGTCTAGTACAAGCCAAAAAAAACAACAAGCCCAATTCAAAGGAAATAAATCCACTCAAATAAGGAACTAACAATCAAACCAATAATGAGAGGAAAAACCCAAAGATAGGAGAAAAATAATAAATCAAATAATTAGAAACAGAAGGAAAATACTGTTCCCTAGTAAACAACTTAATTGCATCTCTAAAAGGCTGAAGAATACCGACAAAGCCAACCCTATTGGGACCCTTACGAATGTGAACATATCCTAAAACCCTACGCTCCAACAAAGTAAGAAATGCTACACCAACCATAACAAAAATCATCAACAACAAAAAAATTACAACAAGAAAAAAAATATCCAACATATACTACTTGTAAAATAAAAACTTTACATTAATAGATTCTAAATCCAATGCACTTATCTGCCAAAATAGTAACCATATTAATAAAAATCATACATAACTAAAATTATTCCAAATACCCGGTCCTCTCGTACTAAGATATAAAATACTATTATAGATAGAAACCAACCTGGCTCACGCCGGTCTGAACTCAGATCATGTAAGATTTTAAAGGTCGAACAGACCTAATCAATTTCAGCTCCTGCACCGAAAATTCACCTTAATCCAACATCGAGGTCGCAAACCTTCCCGCCAATAAGAACTCTCAAGGAAGATAACGCTGTTATCCCTAAGGTAATTTAATCTTATAATCAAAATCAATGGATCAAATATATATACATAAATATAACAAATAAAGAGGAGTTAAAAAAATTCCTCCCATCACCCCAACAAAACAATCAACCTACTAAATATTTACAACAAACAACCCACAATAATAAGCAAAATGTCAAACTCTATAGGGTCTTCTCGTCCCATAAAAACATCTAAGTATTTTAACTCAAAAACTAAATTCAACAACAATTCTATTAAGACAGCTCATGTCTCGTCAAGCCATTCATACCAGATCACAATTAAAGAACTAATGATTATGCTACCTTTGCACGGTCAAAATACCGCGGCCCTTCAACTCTAAGTCAGTGGGCAGGCTATACTTCAAAAACTAACAAGAAGAGATGTTTTTGTTAAACAGGCGGACATAAAATATTTGCCGAATTCCTAAAAAGAAATTAACACCACAATAAACATTAATACAACAAAACACAATTTACTAATTACATAATAATTACTATACAAATAAAAATAAAGAAAACATTCCAATAAACAAATTAAATTACCAAAAAATAAACAAAAGAAAAAACAAAATTTTAACATAATCAAATTGAAAATCACCATAAAATCCACAAAACTAAATTCAAGAAAAATAATTATAAAAATAAAACAAGGAGCTAATCCCCCTCAATCTTAGCATCAAATAAAAATAAATAAATAACAACAGAAATTAAATTAAATGCATGAATTAAATTCATTTCTTGGAAAACCAGAAACCATTAAAGACGAATAACATTTCATTACCAACAACTTATTATTAATACTACTGAAACAGCAACTAACATAAACCATTAACTCCCTTAAAATCGGGAAATAAAAATAAATAATAAAATTCAATGAACCCTGATACACAAGGTACAACAAATAAAATCAACTTCTTAAAAAACATTCCACATCCAACCCCTTACAGTACAAATAATCTATCGTAATAAAAATTAAATCAAAAAAATACAACAACCAAAATGATACTTCAATAAACACGTTCAACAAACTTCAAATATAAAACAAGACAATCAACAAAATCAGATCATGTCGAATCGCACGACACAACAATTCAGCGTAAATGAAAACTCAACTAACAGAAATGATCTGATTAAATTCTTATTAATTTCAACCCAGCTACACCTTCCGGTACAGCCACTTTGTTACGACTTATCTCATTAACAACAAACGAGAGCGACGGGCGATGTGTGCATATCCCAGAACCAACTATCATAATAACAATCTACAAATTATTACAACCAAATCCAATTTCATGCCAATATTTAAATCAACAATCCAAAACAAATAACAATGTAATCCATCATTCACTTAGAAACAAGCTGCACCTTGACCTGAAATAAGCCAAAATAAAGAAACCAGAAAATTAAAACAACCCTAAAAAGATAATCAATAAACGGCGGTATACAAACCAAAGCAACTAAGTAAGGTCCAACGCGGACTATCGATAACGAGACAGATTCCTCTGGAAGGAATGAGATACCGCCAAATTCTTTAAGTTTCAAGAACATAACTAATACTACTCAGACACGACACATTAACATTCCTAAATAATAGGGTATCTAATCCTAGTTTATAAAAAGAATTTCATAGCCTCCAAACAAATAAAAGAAAATACAACAAAAGTAAAAATTTCACCTAACAACCATCAAAGAAAAATCCAACATTAAAAACAATATAACTACCTACACGCCAAACACATTCAAACGCCCCCAAGGTATAACCGCGGCTGCTGGCACAAAATTTAACCGAAACTAAAATATATTGCTAAATACAAGAATACTTGATCATCTAATAATAACTAATGAGAATTACAGGACTAAACCCAACATAGAATAACCCATCTAGAACCTCTATACAACTCACGCAAAAACTTACATATAGAACAAATATAAACTGAATGAAAAAGCAAGAATAAAACTTAACTCATTCAACACCAACAAGTGCAGAATGGAGCAAACTACCACATAACTAATTATATACCACATAA